ATAGGTCTTATTATTCTGACATGTTATTACCATTCCTTTGTTACTTATGCTACTTGAAAGGCTGTCTCTGCGTCTTTTTTTGCTTGTGCTTCATTTTTTCCGATTCTAGTATAAATCGTATAATTAGAACAACTGTTCTAATTGGATTGTTTCATCAATGGTGTTGGATCAGAATCCCCTTTTGACTATCCGAGAGAAATTCGACTATTATTAGTGAACCATAATCGAATAATTCCTTCATAGAGGTCGAGGACAAAACTCACATGGATATAGTAAGTCTCGCTTGGGCCGCTTTAATGGTAGTCTTTACATTTTCCCTTTCACTCGTAGTATGGGGAAGAAGTGGACTCTAGAAGTACTACTGATTCATTTTAGGAATGAAACTGTATCAATTTTTTTTAGATCGTTCTGTTCTCCAAATACTTTATTTTGAATTTCACTTTCAATTAAAGTTGAAAATAGTTTGATTTCGAAATCCGAAGGAGTTCCCATGAACTCCTGAAAACTCTGTTAACAGTTCAATCAATTACTTCTTTGTCTTTGTGGGAATGCTAAGAATAAGATTACTTGATTTTAGTTTATTCTATTATAAACCTACCCCCTTTTAGTCCTTGATTGATTTGAATCTTTCTTTGAATGGATATCAGAATTCATATTCAAAAAAATCATAAATCTAGGAAATATACTCGGAAGAGTAAAAGCTGTCTTTGGGTTTATTTCAGATTGATTGGAATTAACATAAATCAAATAGAAATAGATGGAGCAAAGAAATAGAATTGGGACATAACACTATGGACATTATATGTGTAATATATATCTATGTATCAATATATATCAAGAGAATAGTGTCGAGTGATATATATTAAACTAACCTGTAGCTTGCATACAACAAACTTTATATAGTACAATAACAATACTAGATAGTATGGTAGAAATTTTTTTTTACCATACTATCTAGTAGCTCATAGAATACTGCTGAATAGAGTTCGATCATTTCAGTTAAAACGCGAAATTTGAATCTTTTTTATTTCTTCTCTTCAATCATTGATAAGAACTGAAAAGTCACAAGTTTCTTTTTTAATTGAAATTAATCACTTTGACTTATTGTTTTTACGTATATTATAAGTAAAAAAGCAGTAGGGACTAGAATGAACAGTGCTGTAGCAATAAATGCGAGAATATTTACTTCCATAATTTTGTTATTTCTTTTTTCTTTAATTCGCCATGACTCGGGATTTAATCCCATAGAGATGAGAAATCTTTTGTCGGTAAATTCAATGGAATGAATATGAATTACACTCAATGTAATCGAATCGGATCAATATCATGAATAAGAATATCTGACAAATTGATTCATCGTCAAGAATTGAATAGTATAGAAGATCCTTTATCCATACCATACTATAGTATAGTATAGTATACCGAATTCCAACATAAATTCCTGATACAATCAAAAACTTCTTTCACTTTATTTCTTTTTTTTTATTTTCTATAAACTAGTGCTCGCCTTGTACAATCATTTGATGAAGTATCATTAAACCGCCCTGCCGTTGGTTCTAAACAAACAATAGAAGAAATGAAAAAAGAAAAAGAATTCTTGTTGGGAATGAAATTATACTATTTGTATCCCCTTTCACAGAAAAAAAGGACGAATTGCTGTATTTTTTTATTGGATCCATCGGGACTGACGGGGTTCGAACCCGCAACTTCCGCCTTGACAGGGCGGTGCTCTGACCAATTGAACTACAATCCCAAGGAACTCACAAAATAAAAGAAAGTATACAGTATATATATTCGTATGGTTTTACTCAAATCCTTTCGATATGTATATGTTGTTTAGCAACAGCGGCATGGATTACTAATAATCCAAATCTTTTCATTATTTCCAAATCAATTAGATACTCAATCTTTCACGGAAAAAGGCCTTTTTTTATTTCCTCTTTTCCTTAGACTTTACACTTGGAGATCTTGATATGAATCTAGATCATTAGCAAGACCAAAATTTGTTGTAAAAAAGAAATAACCATATCGTTAAAGATAAGATATATATTACTATCTGAATCTGAAAATTTTACGTTTTTTCTATTGAGATAGAGCATTTATGAAGAACAACAAAAGGGTTATATCCTTTCACGGTGGACCGGCGAATTATTGGGCCGAGCTGGATTTGAACCAGCGTAGACATATTGCCAACGAATTTACAGTCCGTCCCCATTAACCACTCGGGCATCGACCCGGGAAAAATCAACCCAGGCTTAGCGATAATACACGATCAACTTCCTTTCGTAGTCCCCTACCCCCAGGGGAAGTCGAATCCCCGCTGCCTCCTTGAAAGAGAGATGTCCTGAACCGCTAGACGATGGGGGCATACTTGCACAACCGCCATCATACTATGATCATAGTATGAATAATTTTTTGAAATTGTCAATATAATGATGAATCGAAATGATGAATCGATCCGAAGGATCTTTCTATCTGTCATGATTATATATATCATTTT